GTTTTGTAAACTTTTCTGTTTGATAAATAACTTACCAATAGTCCTTTTATCCCTAATCCCTCTTTCTAATTAAAAAAAGCCCGAAATTTTCAAAAATTTTCGCCAACACAAACAATTTTTTAACTAGCACAGGATTAGGGATAAAAATATCCAACTTCAAGTTGAAAAAGTTTTTAATTTTATTAAAAATCGTTCCGGATTTTCTATTTAATTTCAACATCCTGTTTTCAACTTAAAGTACCAGGAAAACAGGATGTATTTTTTGAAAAAAAAGCCCTAAAATGTGGTGTCGTGATACCCCCCCTTACTAGAAATCACCATTTTGGGCTAAATCCGAGAATTTTTATTAGTAGGGGGTATTAGAGACGTTTTTAAATTAAAAACGTCTCTAAAAGATACGACGGAACCCTTTTAAGAAATATTAACGTTAACCCGGGGAAAAGGGGGCAAACCTCCCTTCCCCCCCCCAACCCCCCCCCATCCCTCCAAAGTTCAATCTCACCTTTAAAAAGGAGGGCAGGAAACCTGCCCTCCTTTTTAAAGGCGGATACATTCCGCTAAAGGTTCGAGCTATAGGGCCCCCTCGGATAACAAAGGTCCAGGGGGCACCATAGGTCTCCCTTTAGCGGGGTACCTAATAAATTAGGTACTTTGGTGTTCGGAATCTCCGAACCACCACCGAGGGGTTAGGATTACCCCTCGGACTCCCCCCTCACTTACAAGAGTCTTAATTTTAAAGGAACGTTCCCTCATGCGTATCCTATTAAAGAATTTTTTATAATGAAATCTTATCACTCACTAACTTCTTATGGTAATCAGTGCAATCAGCTATTAATAGCCCATAATTTTGACTAGCTTCAAAACGCTATTTCGATGTTCGTTCTGTACAGACATCATCGTAAAATTTTACACCCCCCTCGGCTAACTCTAACTCTATCTCGACTTCCGCGATAGCCCTTGTAATCGCTTCCATCACTAACTCAGTAATTTGAACCACTGTATCGGGCGAAGCCTTTGAATCGGCTACCACAACCGTCGCGGCATTTGTAGTAGCTACCGCTTTTATATTTTTAGAACTTCCACCGCTGACCTGCCCCCATCTAGAGCCACTAAAAACGACCTTTTTCTCTTCGGCCTCACTGAAGCAACTTGATCTTTCTGCGGATTCGCTAACGCGGGCTCTGCTTTAATAACCTCGCGTCGGCCCTCCTTTCCTCCGTAGATCATTCACAAATCGAGCAGACTCTACGGTTGCCACTACTCTCATTTAATGGGCCGTGGCAAAACTTACATGCGCACCCACTCGAGCCAGCCGAATCCATCGGTGTTGACACCAACCGACTTCTAACTTCTACCTCTGGAGACGGACGCGAAACACTTTCCTCCTCAAGTAACCCTGGCAAACACAGTACGCCTGCCTCACTGAAGCAACTCGATCTTTCTGCGGATTCGCTAACGTGGCTCTGATTTAATAACCTCGCGTCGGCCCTGCTTCCCCTCAGAGATCAATCACAAATCCGGCAGACTCTACGGTTGCCACTACTCTCATTTAATGGGCCGTGGCAAAACTGACATGCGCACCCACTCGGGTTAAGCGAATCCGTATTGAAAATCGACACCAACCCCATTAGTGGGGGTTCAACTGGATCAACAGAAGTCCCACTAATGGGGTTAGTGCGGTGAAAAGCGGTAATAATGCGAAACCGGTACAGGACAGAATTGTCGTCATTATCATCGTCACCAGGGCTCCCCTCCCCTCGGATACAACTCACATCCATGATAAGTATTATTGAATCGCCAGAGTCTGAGCCCCCTGGGGCATCACTTGGAAACTTTATATATGATAACGCGTCTAAACCTAAAACAAAAACAAACGCTCTTACCACTAAAACTGAGTAAATAAGCAGAATCTCTTCTCTTTCAATTTCCTGATCACTTATTCCTTTAAAGAAAATGAAATGACCTAAAGTAATAAGTAGAAACCAGCCAACCAAAAATAGTGCCCTTACGATTACCACTAAAATACTATCACAATACGAAACAGGAATCGCAACTTCCAGTTTTTTTTCACCTAACAGATCAATCTGTCCTAGATATACCACTCTGGTTTATAAGCGTTTGCCCATCACCAGTTATTTACTACAATCGTTTTTGTCTGTAAAGTCAGTTTAAAGCCTTTCTTTAAAACTATTTCACAGTTTCAAGCTCACGCTAATAAATTTTCTTCTTTCCCTGCTTAAACCTGTAACCGTACCCTCAAATATAAATTACACCATGTAGCAATACTCAGACCACATCTACGAAGTGTCAATACCTTCTTTTTAACACAATTAAAGTTGACCGTAGAAACTTTACTCCCTCCTCTCTTCAAATTCCATGTATAATTTAAAACGAAGCCAACTTCCGACCAGGGGCCAACCGCTTGTTTTGTAAGCTTTTCTGTTTGATAAATAACTTACCAATAGTCCTTTTATCCCTAATCCCTCTTTCTAATTAAAAAAAGCCTGAAATTTTCATAATTTTCACCAACACAAACAATTTTTTAACTAACACAGGATTAGGGTATTCCACAGGATTAAGGTGTTCATATCTAACTTTAAATTAAAAACGTCTCTAAAAAGAGAGGGGGTAAGAGAGACACCTTCCCTATCGCACCACGCCTACTTTTTCTCATCTTCGATGTAGAGACGGTTTTACGTAGGACTTAGCTAGTGTCGCCAATCTAAGGAACCTTCGTTTATTTCATGTGCTAAACCCAATAATAACACTAAACAAAACAACGCGCACATAAATAGCCTTAAAAGTGAAAGCGAAAAGAAAGAACTTTTAAGGCTATAACATACGCACAATAATAAAACCACCTCTACATCGAAGATGAGAAAAAGTAGAGCCACTAGAAAAAAAGGTAAAGAGAAAGGAGTACGAACCCTTCTTAAAGGATCGAACCCGCACTCGAATGCGACTTTTTGGTCTTTATTTCAACGTGAACGCTCACAGATAGTCAGAGATAGCCCACACATAATGACCCTAACACAGGCTACCCCGAGAACAAAATACCAACCACTTAAAAACCCTCAACTAGAACTTCCTAATAACGATTCCCTCCCTTCAAACCATTTGTTTATCCAAACATTGTTCATTTGCTTCCTTTTGTTTACTAAAGCGTTAACGTTCTAAAATAGGTCCCGGGCCAAAGCCGTGACTTCACTTAACAGTTTTCAGTCATTCAACACTCTGAACAGACCTGCCATCACTACTCAAACCCTGATAGAGAAAACTAAAAAGTTTAACTCTTTTGCATACCTTTCCCGAAATATAAAACCCAGGTAATCAGCCACGTTTCCAACGCCTTTATACCAAAAAGAATTTAAAACCCAAAAGTCTTCAAACTTAATGACCAAGTTTGAAATAAACGAGCACCTGCGAGACCCTACTCACCACCCCCTTATCATTCTCATATAAAACAAAGTTCTTACGAAACCCTGTAACTTTGGAAATCACTTCCACTTTAACCTACCCGAATTTATAAAAGAAAAAACGTACCCTAACGAAACCCCTAAAACTAAACACACTAAAATTCTATTCTTCAGTAATACGCTCACGTTAAAGTAGTCTTTCCTTCCTAAGAGAAGGGACTGGACCGCGTACCCGCCAAGAAATGCTGATGTCCCCAAACCACATATTGAAAAAACTAAATAAGGGCTTGTTTCAGAATAGTGGCTTGTTCTCAAGCCCACTTCTTGCTCCCTAAATAATAAAAACAAAACTCGAGAAGAATACGCCGCTGTTAACATGACTGTAGCTAGTACCGCGACATTTACCCCTAAAGCCACTCTGTTTCCAATTGCGGCCTCTACTACTAAGTCCTTTGAATAGAAACCTGACATAAAGGGTAAGCCACAAAGGCACATGAAGCTAACGGACATTCACCCGCTTGTTAAAGGTAACTTTCTTGTTAAATTAGATAGGAGACGGATGTCTTGAGTCCCGGCTCTGCAATATATAAGACACCCCACTGTTATAAATATTAAAGCTTTGAAAAAAGCGTGAACCAGCAAGTGAAAGAGCGCCAAATTAGGAAAACCTAAACTTAGAGCGAACATTATTAACCTTACTTGGCTGAGAGTAGATAGAGCCACTACTTTTTTAATATCCATTTCCACTAACCCCCCCAACCCGGCAATGAAAAACGTCCCTAGACACAAGAAACATAGGCAAACTAAAGCCCTAATTCCTAAAATTCTATGAAAACGGATTAACATATATACACCAGCAGTGACTAGGGTTGAGGAGTGCACCAACGCAGAGACAGGGGTAGGAGCGGCCATAGCTGCCGGAAGCCACGCCACAAAAGGAAACTGAGCCCTTTTAGTTAGGGATCCTAAAAGTATGGATCAGCTTAAACATATTAATAAAACCCTACTAAAATCCCCATCCAAACTATACCACTCCAAATCAAAGTTTAACGCTAAAATTCTAATGAAAATAATGAATATAACGTCACCTACACGATTCGAGAAAACGGTCAGACTAGCAGCAGCAGAAGAATTACTATCTATGTAATAAGCAACTAGCAGGTATGAAATAACACCGAGACCATCTCAACCCACTATTAAACTAATCATACTCGGATTATAAATTAGAAGATTTATTGAGAGGACAAATAGTAATACTAAGTATGAAAAGCGACGAATATGAAGCTCATGAGCTATATAAAACCCACTATATACTATTACCCATATTGAAATAAAGCAAACTACGGCTCTGAAAGAGCAAGAATAAACGTCGAATATTAAACAGAACCTATAATCAGATAGTATGAATTCACTAAAACCAAAAGAGAAACAGATTATTCAACCCTCACCTATCTTAGAAACCCTATGTAATCCCCAAAACCTACCCATAGAGAAAAGGCCAAGTAATGTATACAACCCTAAAATAACTCCTCTTATCTTATAGTTCAAAGATTTGTTTATAAAGCGAACCTTTAGGTCCGCAGATGTCGCTAAAAATCTTTCTTTTTTTCCTTTGTGGCGGGATGACCACCCCCGTAAATTTATTTTCGCCAACAACCTTTCTCGTTTTTTCTTAAAGCAACACAGTTTCTAGCACCTAACTTTTTCTACGAGCTTAGCTTTTTATAAAAATGTGTTTTATACTGTAGCTTATACACGTGGTATAACCCGCGAATTATATGTGTAGTACCCCTGCTAAGATTAAAAATATGAAACCACCAAAACTATTAATAATTAAAACTCTAAAAAAAACTACGATTCGCCTTTCTAGAAGATATTGAGAGCGAAGCCCCACCCAAAAGCTATAGATCCCGCTTCATCTACCTAACACACATCTAATGAAAATGTCATAGTAGAAATATATTCTCACCACGGACAACAAAGTTAGAATAGTACACCCTACAGGAAATATTTCAACACAACCCCGAATAAAAACGGCTTTTAAGCCGAACCCTAAAAATGGAGGGAGGCCAGCAAAAGATAGTGCATAACACCCAACCCTGAAACCAAACATTTCTTTATCTAGTTTTCCTATACGTCTAGCGCACGAAGCAGAGTACACACCTAACCAATTTATTCTAAAACAAAAACCTCAACAAATTACCCCATAAGTTAGAAGGTAAAATAAGGTTAAGGAGAAGTCCCTACAAGCCACCACTATTATGAAACACCTTTGAATAATTGAAGAGAATCTGAATAAGACCCGCAGATCTTTCACCCCCACCCTTATTACTGTAGCACTCATAGCTGTAATACAAGCCACTACTTCAACCCATCCTAGTATTTTTCCTAGGCCTCCCGGACCAGTTAAAACTATTGTTTCGTTTAAAATTAATAAAGGTAGAAATTTTTGGGGAACAGAGACCATAAAACACCCGAATCATCTTATTACCCTTATAACACGAGGGACCCAAAAAGAGATTGGAAAAGCTCCCAGCTTGAGAAATAACCCCCCGCATAAAAGAGTTGACCTTAGAAACACTCTTACAGGATACGCTCTAGCATTTAAGAATAAACTTCCCAAAAAAATTATGAAAGAGCCAAAGGCCTGAAGACAAAAATACACTAGTGCGCCGTCTCTTTCAGAAACCCTTCTACCGCTTAAAACTGGTATTAAAGCCAGGGAGCATAATTCCATTGCAGCTCAACACCCTAAAATTCCCCCACTACTCCAACCTAAAATAATTCCTAACGCAAAAGAGAACCCGAACAAGCCCACTCTATGGGCCCAATTTATAAAATAACCTCACATTTTCACTTAAGTTTTAAATTTTAATATTTGTGTCTAAAAATCAGGCTAACCCATAAGGGTGTCCTACGCTCCCAAAGCGAACATTTTTAATTAAACTATAGCCTGACCTTTTAGTAAAAAGCCCCTTTTAGAACCACCTAGGAAGCCAAAATTCCTCGTGCACCACACCCCTTCACTATGAAACTTTACCTTTTTTACTAAAAGTAGGGAAATTTTATTTCTCCTTACGACCCGAAACCGCACACGCTTCATACGCCACCTACTTCTGCTAGCGAGTGTAATGGATCTACACCCCTATAAATGAGTATAATTTTACGACACTGGCTCCCGCTCTACGAGAACACCTTACTAAAAGACTAAGTCCAACGACAGCTTCAATAACACAAAAGCCTAGAAACACTACCCCAAGGTAACACCCAAAATCACTGTAGCTTCTTTCTACAAAGAAACTTAGCAAAAGGAAAGACCTTATTGCCAGTAACTCGAAAACAAGTAATAACCTTAGAAAATGGAAAAGATTTCCGCTGATAAACCCAAAGCTAAAAATAAAAACGAATAAGCTGCCTCATAAACACACCCAGGCCTGGAGGCATCTCCCCTTTTCGATTAACAGTCGACTGTTCTCAATAAACTAAACCCTGAAACACAATATAAGATTATCTATGATTTCACGAGTATAGTAGTGTCCGCCCTATTAAGCCCTGTGAAGGCCCCCTCTAAACCTTTCGTCTCAATCCAGACCTTCTACGACTCTTTTAACAAGCTCTCCTTGAACCACATCACGTCTTCTTACGCAACAAACAATAGGTATGTTTCTATGTCCTGCCCCACACAATTCATAACACATCCCGTAAGAAAACCCTGAAACCCAAGGGTGAACTTTAACACAATTCAAGCGCCCTGGGACAGCATCAGCTTTTACCCTAAACTCTGAAAGACCCCATCTATGTATAACATCTGCCGTACAGATTTTCACTTCGTTTTTTTCACCTAAACATAAAAAACAGGGATTTGTTACTTGAGCTAAGCGAAGACCATTTCCAAATTTAACGTCGGCACTAAGTGCTGACTCAGGAACTAAGTATGACTCAAACTTCACCGTGTTGAAAGATAAGCATTCCAAACCTATTACCAATCATACAAGAACTTTAACATCTCCGCCTCACCAAGAAACGTTTCCCGACACAACGGAGAGAGCTCATCCTGTAAACTCCTCGCTTAACCTTCTATATGTCTGATCCACATTTACAACATACCTGTAATCCCAGTATCACTGGTGACCTGTGGCTTCCACAGAGTGAACCACACCAGACCCAACTTCCATTCTATATAAGTTTCTTAAAGACACGAAACCTAAACCAGTGAGTACCACCCTGGGCGCCACCGTTCACACCACCTCTAAGGTCTCGTTTCTCTCAATAGTTTGATCTCACATCCCTTTCATAAAAAACTGATTTCCTAATAAAATGATTAAAAACCACCCTACTAAAACCAATACCCTAGCGACAACCACTATCACTAAGTCATGGTATAGGACTAGCCTGGCAGTAGCTTCCGTCTTAGGGTCTAACAACCTTGTTTGACTTCAATATCCCATCTATGATTTACCCCTAAAGAAAAAAATCCCCTTAACCACATAACTTTTTACAAATACCCTCAAATATACACCACTCCAAACAAACCTACCCATACCACATCAACGAAATGTCAATATCAAACGGCTGCGTCGAATCCGAAATAGTGAGTGTGTTGACAAAAGTGATACCGTCAAGTTCGAATAAAAACGACAATTAAAAATATCGTACCCGCCAAAACGTGAGCACCATGAAAGCCTGTTATTATGAAAAACCTAGAACCATAAATTCTATCAGCGATTGTGAAAGATGCTATGTAATATTCTTCTGCTTGAAGAGCGGTAAAGACAACCCCTAAAAAAACAGTTCAACCTAAAAAAAATAAGGTGTATAATCGATAAGCCTCGCCTTCCCGTCGTTTTTCTTCAAAACGCGAGTTATTGGAAAGTGATAAGGCCAATTGCTCGCGTCAAAAACTTGAAGAGCCTGGGAAAAATGAGCCCCTTTTTACATCGCTGAGTTGTAGAACCATTTCAGAACCGTAACCCCCTGGTAACACTGACCCCAATTCCGAACCTTTCCCTTCAAACTTTTCTAAATTTGATTCAAACCGGGTTTTTCACGTTAATTTTTGAGCCGCTTCCCTTTTAGAAAGGGATAAAACGTCTTTACCGGGAAAACCCAACTCCCCTGAAGGATAAGGAATTTGAGAAGTATTGCCCCAATGGAAAAAGGAGCGAAAACCGTTAACTAACCTTCTCCCCCATACGATTGAAAACAAGGCTTTTCTACTGTGTAACTGCCATCCGAAACCGTCTACTTTATGATTCGTATTAAATACCGGGCATTTGTTATGAACACGAACACCTTTGTGAGCACAAGTAACCCTTACGCCAGAAGCTAATAGAATAATAGTGTTAAGGGCAGGCACCCCTCAAGGAGAAATAGCCTTCACCCCTACAGGAGGCCATTGACCCACCTTGTTTATGGAAATTTCACCAATTATAGCGTAAAAAAAAGCCCAGAAGAACCTAACGAAGAAAAATACCTCCGATAAAATAAAGAGAGCCATTCCTATCCGTAGGGTCTTTACTACTAAATTAGTATGACGACCTAAATATGTTCTCTCTAAAATAATATCCCTTCACCAACGCATAGCACCTAAGATTAGTAATATAACACAGCCGATTATGAAAGACCAAGCCATTTTAGAAGTACCTATGTTAAATAATCCCACTATTGAAGAGGTTACTCCTAACACCCTTAGAGAAACTACAACGGGCCAAGGACTAATGTCAACCAGATGGTACCCAGTCCTCTTATGGACTTTTCTCCCACCTAACCATTTGATTGGAATTCTGGACGAATAGTACCGACCGTTAGATAGTTCATAAACCTCTTTTAGTAAACTTTCCTTTGTTAATTTAAAATTTTTTGACAATTGGATTATGATTTTATCCTTTTTTTCGTTCAAGAGAAGGATGGATTTGAACCACCCCTAGACCTATATTAGAAGTACAAACCTACAAAACCTTTTTCTCTCAACAATAACCAAATGTTGGACCTTCTGTTTGGAAGACAGACATACTTCTCTCATACTCTTATTGCTCAAAGAACAACGAAAGACTCTCAAAGCACCAGTAAATCGACAATCTACCATTCTATCTTAAACTACTCCCGCTATCTTGCTAACCCTAAAAGCAGAACTAAAACTCCTAGACTTAGAGGTAGAAGTACTTTTCAGCACAAATCTATCAGTAAGTCGTAACGGTAGCGAGGAACAGTCGCTCGAACCCACACAAAACCATATGAGAACAACACTACTCAGAAAGAGAAAAAGAGTACACCAAAGGGGCCGGAACCTAACAAAGGACTTAAAAATAAAATACTGGTTAGTGTAGCCATAAACATTATATTTCTATATTCCCCTAAAGCCAACAAAGCGAACCCGACCCCACCTACTTCTGTTATATACCCTGCCACCAATTCAGACTCCCCTTCAACGAAGTCGAAGGGGGCCCGATTGGTTTCGGCCAACACAGAAATAAGCCATAGGCAGAGACTCACCCACCCCACACAAACGCTTAAGTAGTGATTTATTTGAATAACCTTCAAGTCATACCTTCCTACAAGTAATAAAACACCAAACAAACAAGTTCTCATATAAACCTCATAAGAAATGCTTTGAGCAACAGCCCGCATTGCGCCTAAAAAAGCATACCGAGAATTTCTCATTCAACCAGTAAAAATTACGCCATAAACGCTAAAACACGAGACGGATAGGAAAAACCACATTCCTAATTCATATTGAACAGTTGGAAAAGACACAGGAAAAATTAAATAGAGAGAAAATGCGCAAGAAAACACTACCAATGGGCCAAATCCATATGAATACATATTTATCCCGTATGGATACTCGTACTCTTTTTTAAATAATTTAACCCCGTCCGCCAATGGTTGAACTAAACCTTTGAAACCTACTTTATTAGGTCCTTGACGCCGTTGTAGTATTCCCAACCCCTTTCGCTCAATTACGATGAAAAACGCCACCGCACCCATTATCAAAACTATAATCAAAAAAGAAGAAGCCATTTTACCAAGAGAGTAAAAGTCTCATCTCTAGAGCTTAAACCTAGCGCATGTAATCTGCCATCTTGGCGACTTACCTTAGGCACACTTAAGTGCTTCATCGGATCAAAAGCCCGACACTTTATATAAGCTACTAAAGATGAGCCGTCATAGCAGTGCTGGAGGAAGATCCCCATAACTACTACATCAAAGCAACCCATTTTTCTGGCACAGCACCGCCTATTTGTTTTTTAATCTTTATTCTACTTTTTCTTTACCACCTCCTTTATGTTAATTTTATATCCGTCGAAATAGCTTACGCTTAAAAATGTAAAAAGCCAAACCTGCAGGAAAGCTACAAATCAATCCCACCAATAAAGACCAAACCCTAATCCGAATAGGATTATATTAACAAAACCAAACCTGCCAGTAGAAAAGTATAAACCTTTATCTAAAAGACAAGACAACGCACCGAGAGAAAAGAAAAGCTTTACTAAAGCCAAACCAATTATTAAATTAAGGAAAATCCGTAAAGCTAGAGTAAATACACGAAGCACGACTGTAACACTTTCCAGAGCGAAGTTGGCTAGCCTGCTTACGTACCCTTCGTATGTTGTCCCCGCAAACCTTCCGTATCAACTGATTCCTTTGAAAGTGAAAGCTACGCTACTAAACCAAAAAGGAAAAGCAACAGAGAAAGGAATTCAGAAATTAGTAATAATAGGATAGACGAATACCGTCCTTCTGAAACCACAAACTCTAAGTAATGTTAAATATTCACAAAAAATGAGCTGCCTAGCTCCAGGAGCCTTCCCAATAGCTGACCCCCTGATGATTCTTTTATCTACTAGTTGAAAAAGGGAATTAACCACTCTTGCCTCACGACAATGTGCCACCCAGTACAACCCCACAGAAGTTATGAAAATGGGAATGCTTAATGCAGCCAAGAACCTTAACACCCCTAAACTTTTTCTTTCACCACCTAAGGCGAAATCTGAAAAAGAAAAAATATCTAATGCCATAAGCCCTAGGACGAGTTGAACGCCCCGAGGCTGCTTTCAAAGCAGCCTTCTTCCCACGAAGTAAAGCCCCTAGAGCACCTGCTCGCCTTTAGTGTGAAAAACTAATGTGCTGTTTACACCATAGAAAACATTCTGGCTAGGAAAAGTCCTTTTTTTACACCCACAACGCAACGTTTTTCATAAACTAAGACAGAACCCCTATACAAAATAATCTAAATTCAGGAAGCTTATATACACTAAAACCGCCCTAAATAGAAAACCACATAAGTATCGATCACTCAACCTGTTCTTGGCTTTTAGCCTGGACCTCACACCGCCATGGTTAGGGTACCTAAAAAGGAAAATAGCAGAGATTACATTTATGTAAGTTATGAGGGACATGGGAATTAGAAGCCAAAGTCTTGCTTCCTTTACCGCTGTAATTATTAACACCTCTCTATAAAAGTTGACAGACGGTGGGCAGCCTAGGTTGGCTATTACAAAAACAAATCAAAAAACTGAAAACAAGGGACCAATTTGCAAAATACCCTTATTCAAGGTGACTCTACGGGATTGACTTCAGTCGTAGGACCTAGCTGCTAAGGCAAATAAACACGGGGACACCACCCCATGTGCAAACATTATGTACTGACCTCCTACTTTTCCCAGCGGTAGGCAACACAATAAACCTCCTAAAACGAAAGATATGTGCCCCACAGAGGAATAGGCAATTATCCCTTTCAAATCTACGTTCAACATGGAAATGAAACCCCTCATTACGCCACCTCATAAACCTAGCCTGATAATTATTGATATTACATCCCTTATAAACATATTCAGGCACCATATCATTCGAACGAGACCAAAACAACCTAGCTTTAAAAGCACCCCTGCCAAAATTATTGAACCCCCTAAAGGCGCCTCGACGTGGGCCTTAGGTAACCAACCGTGAAACCCATATATAGGGAATTTTACTAAAAAGCCTAAGATGGTAAAGACCCAAATTCAACAATGGACCCTTTCATCAAGGGCTATTCTCAATTTACAAAGCAAGACTTCATCCGAGTAATAAGACCGGCCTATTCAAATAATGAACAGTAGTATAGGCAATGAAGCACCGCTAGTATATAATAGTATTGAAAGACCTGCTCTCAGACGTTCGGGTTGATACCCTCATTTAAGGATAAGTCATAAAGTGGGGATTAATGAAGCTTCAAAAAAGAAATAAAGCCCTATCCACGATGAAAAAAAAAAAAAAAAGAAAGAGAAAAGCCTTGTCAATATGAAAACTCCATCGATACCCACTCCCCCTTTATCACTTCCTACTTTTAAATCTTTAACCCTGCACGATAAACTTAAAATAAGGACGACGACCACTAACACTTCTATTAGAAAAGATAGGGAATCGGCCAATACTCAGGGGTTTACCAACCTAAAGAACGCCCCTGCTCTCGCGCCCTCAAATAAGATAAGAATAATTAAAAAACTAAGACAAGGGCCTCATAAAAAACCAAGTCTCGGGAAACACATAGACCCCGCGGTAACAGATACAAACAATATAATCCACCCCACTAAAACTCTTAAAATTTATACCCCCGCTTTCCTCTTCACCAAACATATCTCATAATATATCTGTATAAAAGCCAAACTCTCATAGACGTTAAAATAATTACTAACCCTCTTAATCTTGTCATACACCACAACTAATGGCGCGAAAGTAACACCTGATTTTTAATTCCTTTCGTACTAAAAAATTCCATCTAAAAGATAGAAACCGACCTAGTTCGCACCGGTCTGAACTCAGATCATGTAGAGATTAAAAAGACGAACAGTCTTTCTACCACAACAACTGCCCCGTGGCGATTCTCTAATCCAACATCGAGGTCGCAACCCCCCTTCTTGATTCGATCTCTTAAAGGGGATTACGCTGTTATCCCCGTGGTAGCTTTTGCTATAGGCCGCCAAACGGGGTCCCCATAATTTGGGAAGGATTCGATTTCCCTTCCTGCTGCCCCAACCAAACTTTAACAATAGTTTTAAAAACTAAGACTAATCAAGCTCAACGGGGTCTTCTCTTCTTTTTATAAAATTTAAGTCTTTTCACTTAAAAGAAAATTTCAATTTCTGCTTTAGAGACAGTTTCTTCCTCATCAACCCCTTCATACCTTTCCCCTATCAAAGGACAATTTATTACGCTACCATCGTACAGTAATACCTGCAACCGTTTAACCTGTGGGTCACCGGGCAGGGCGGACCTTTCATATTAAAAATTACGAAAGGCCATGTTTTTGTTAAACAGGTGGGAAGACTATTTGCCGAGTTCCTTTAAAACATATATTTTTACAACCACCTAAAGTTTGTATCACTAAACCATTCTACTATTTAATATTTTTAAACATACTTTTCACTTACTTATTTTATACTAATTTAAAGCTTAGGCATTCTTTCTTTAAAAAAAGTACTTCAAATATGATTTTAAAGACTCGTTTTATAAAAAATTCAATTAAGATAGGTAATGTAACCCTTACATAAATCTAAAAATCTTCCATGTTTTATAAAGCTTTCCCTTATAAACTCACTAGGGCCCCTAAAGACAGCAAGTTTATTGCTACTGTAAAGGTCCCCGCTACACTTTAATGTATTTCCTTTTTAACCAGCTATCAGCTTTTTCGATACACATGTCATGAAACTATTTTTAACTCTGTTGTGTTTTTGCAACAACACCTAAGAAAAAAATAGCTCTAAAACTTTCGGGAACAGGAACCCTCCTCCTCACTCTATAAACCATTATACAAAAAGTACGAAATTAAATCTCTTCTATAAACTTCTCTAAACTTCACCCCTTTCGGTACAATATAAAATTCAAGTTGTTTTCGGACAAACCTCCGGCTTCAACACCCCTAATATAGTTTCCTCACGGTACAACCTTTAAACAGATTTTGTTATTGAAGAAGGGAGATCTACCTCCATAACTAAGGCTACAACTTAACACCTCAACGGCCGCTTCTCCTAAAATGATTTCCTGTAATTTCTTTTCTTAAATTTTTTTCACATGAAATCTACCCACCATGTTTAAATAGAAATAATCCCAAAATAAGTATCTAAAAGGGTAGAGTAAAAAGAATATAAAATAAAACACCCCAGAAGCTATTCCAACTCCCAAGTACGGATCTTCTACCGGACATGCTCCAATGTACCTTAACAGGATAAAATTTCCAATAAAAGCCCAAAATAAAACCTGAGAAAAGGGGTTGTCCTGAATTCCTACAAACTTTCCTTGTGGGTACAAAGGCATCACATATAAGATAGCCACCGATGCTGCCAAACCTAGAACCCCTCCTAACTTATTAGGAATTCTTCGCAGAATAGCATAAGCAAATAAAAAGTACCATTCAGGCTGAATGTGTTGAGGGGTTTTCAAAGGGTTTGCCGGGCTATAATTAACAGGATCTCCAAACGCATCCGGAAACAAAAGCACCACAGAAAAAAACAAGAAAAAGAAAACAATGAATCCTAATAAGTCTTTTAAAACATATGTTCTGTGGAAAGGAATAGCATCCCCTCTCGCATCTACTCCTATAGGATTATTAGAGCCTGTGTCATGTAGGTAGAAGATGTGGACCATGATCAAGACAGCTAAAATGAAAGGGCTTAAGAAATGAAAAACAAATAACCGTTTTAAAGTTGCATCCCCAACACTGTACCCGCCTCAAACCCACTCTACTAACCTCGTTCCTACAACAGGAATAGCAGACGCTAAATTCAAAATCACAGTTGCTCCCCAATAAGATATCTGCCCCCAGGGAAGCACATACCCAGAAAAAGCAACCCCTATAAGCAACAATAATATAGAACATCCGACCCATCACGTATGCTTTAAAAAAAAAGAATGGTAAAAAATTCCTCGCGCAATATGAACATATACGCAAACGAAAAAAGCTGAAGCGCCATTACAGTGTGTACTTCGTATAAACCACCCATAATTTACATCTCGCATAATATAGATAACGGAATCAAACGCTAAATCAGCACTTGCGCAATACTGACATGCCAATATCAGCCCTGTCAAAACCTGAGTAGCTCAGCAAAGCCCCAACAAAGAGCCAAAATTTCAGAACATATTTAAATTTGGCGGAGTGGGGAGGTCATATAGAGCCCCGGAAACCGGACGCAAAAATGGATGTACCTTCCGAATAGGGTATTTCATCGTTATATTTTAAATCAGCCCCTTTTTTCTTTTCAAAGATATAACTATTTAAAACTACAAGGGTTTAGGAGAATTACTACCCACCTGAAGACCACAAATCCCCCATTCTTCTTAAACTACAAACCCTACTTAATTAGGGCCCCTTTATGGTATTTGCAAATCCGTGCAACTCCAACTATACACAGAAATAATAAAACCCTTAAAAAGACAATTAATTTAGAATAGCTACCCGACATGTATAAACACTCAGTATACATGAAGAGAGACGTTCCTCCTCAGCACCCTCACGAGAGCGCTAAAACCTTATAGAATTTGAGTGCCACAATCAAAAAAATCAAAAGTAAGCCTCGACCCTTTAAACCTAAGTTTTTTCCAAAACCCCTGTCTGCTTTATCAAACCTTCTTTTTAAATTGTGGGAATAGGAAACTAAAGCAACAGAAAAAGCGAAAACTACTAATATCCCTCCTAACAAAGTTATGAAATATACTACTCCAAATAAAGGTCCTACGTAGAATACCAATCTCACTGAAGCAATTAAACCTAAAACTAATGTAACAGCAATAAGCCGGATTGGGTGAGAGTGTTTTAAAGAAAGCTGCCTTAAAACCAAAGTTGAAAATAAAATAATTATCCCTATAGCCAACAGAACATGGGCTTCTAGCCCCCTTTAATGTTTGAAATATTACAGTCTAAGCATAACTTAATGTTCTTCCTAACGTAAAGGAGAGGTAAAAACCTTCTTCTTGGCGTAAACAAAATACATTATATATGCTACCTCCTCCAACCTTTTTAAACTCCCCGGAGGTTAGCCTTAATGAGAGAGTTTAGACGCAGACCATCCCCTGATCATCCCTCCTTCACTTTCGTTTAATTCGAAGCCTTGAGGGTTTTCTGTTCACGTGTGAAAACGTATTGGAAAAGCACCACCGGGCACAACCCACTCAGCTTCCGTTTTAGAAACAAAACCCCTATATAGGCAACGCTTAGCAATAAATGCTTCCCATAAAATGAACCTTCAATAATAGACCCCAAAAAGACTAATACAAGAACCTCAGGTAGCAATGTAATTATATCCATGAAACACATCAGCATAGTCATTAACACGTCGAGGTATTCCGCCCATCCCTAGAAAATGTATTGGGAAAAACGTAACATTTACCCCAAAGAACATAATAAAAAATTGAGCTTTTCTTCACACAGGGTGTAAGCCCACACCAGTTGCAAGAGGGAACCAATAATGAAAGCCTGCGAACATCCCAAAAATAGCCCCTATTCTTAAAACATAGTGGAAATGTGCTACCACATAGTATGTATCATGAAGTAGGACGTCTAAAGAAGCCCTGGCCAAGACGATTCCAGTTAAACCACCTAACGTGAAAAAGAAAATAAACCCAGCAGCCCAATATATTATAGACCAGTTCCGCGGCTTTCCCCCAGCCATTGTGGCCAACCACCTAAAAACTTTTACCCCTGTTGGAATTGCAATTACTAAAGTCAGAGTCCTAAAGTAAGCTCGCCTATCAGCATTTATACCAACGGTAAACATGTGGTGTCCCCACACAATAAAACCTAGAATCCCAATACCTAAAATCGCATTAATCATAGGGAGCTTTCCAAACACATTGGGCTTCGCCGATCCAACCTTGACGACATGGGAAATCATTCCAAATGCAGGTAAAATTAAAATGTAAACTTCCGGATGCCCAAAAAACCAAAACAAATGGACAAACAAGATTGGATCACCCAACCCTACTGGATCAAAAAACGTTGTATTAAAGTTACGATCTGTTAGCAACATTGTTAACGCTCCGGCTAAAACAGGCATCGCTACTACTAGTAATGCCGCTGTAATGCCTATACACCACACAAATAGAGGTACACGATATAGTCTTATTTTCTCTAACCGCATGGCTAAAAACGTTGTAACAAAATTAATGGAAGCTAAAATTGAAGATAGCCCTCCTACATGAAGAGAGAAAATTACATAATCTATTGAAGGGCCCGGATGACCTAAAATTCTAGATAGGGGGGGATAAATTGTTCATCCAGTACCCGCCCCCCTTTCTACGAAGGCGGACCTAACTAGAAGTATTATAGAAGAAGGTAAAAGTCAAAACCTAATATTATTTAACCGAGGAAACCTCATGTCAGGAACCTTTATTATTAGTGGAACCAACCAATTTCCAAAACCCCCCATCATCATTGGCATAACTAGGAAAAAAATTATCACTAAAGCATGAGCAGTTACCACTACATTATAAACCTCTGAGCTAATTAAACTTTGTCCAGGGGCCGTAAGCTCTAACCGGATAATTATCCTAAAACCCGTTCCTATTAACCCGGCCCAGAAAGAAAAGACAAAATAAAGCGTCCCAATATCTTTATGCCTAGTTCTACACATCCACCGATAAAGTCAGTAAAGAAGGCCGCTATCCCTTCTTCCTAAGAAACCCGCACTTTTTGCAACACCCTTAGAAATAGGGCTAGTTGTTAAAGACCTTTTACCGCCTATAAAATTCTGATTAAGAATTAAGCTAGTATTTTTTACCGCAAAATTTACCAAAAAAGTCACAACTCTTGTTTTACTTTAGTTTTTTGGCACGAGGGATAGTACCCCAATTTTGAAACGCAAATCCAACCTTTTTATTAAAGTATCGTGCCTTGTTTTAGAAATATTAACCATATACCTTACCACCTTCAACGATAAATTCTTTTTAAACTACTAAAACGAAACCTAGGCCCAAACCTTCATTTTTGAGAGGTCTAATGTCTTCCTATTTCTTTAAAGGGGAGAAAATCTCTATATTCAGGTTATGAGCCCAATAACTTACTTACTTAGTTTACCACCTTCACGTTAATATGTTTCAAGACGTAGTCTTTCTTCGAGGCTGCAATTCGATGTTTTACTTAAACTATGAAACTTATTAGGTGGAAACCATCCTCCTTTCGATCCTAAATCAAACACATTCATATCTGCTAACCCAATGTTTATAATCATCAACAACAATTTTTATTACCATTACCATGTTTCAACTTATCTCAATTTTATTATACGAGAGCATTGGGCGGTTTGTACGCACCCTATGTACTCTGTTCAACACTCCTCTCTTACAAATGTTTACTAGCAAGTGCACTTTCCAACAAGAATCTTCCTCTTATTTTCCATCATGAACGACAACTGTAACTCAGCTAGCCCCTTACACTCCATCACGTTTACCTGACGTAAAACAACCTTACCATGTTGTTTTGAGCCTCAGACTTCTCTCTTCAAGACAAACTTTCGACGGCGGTATGACAAGAAAAATAAGGGAAAAGTTTTACGAGGAATATCGAATTAACCGCCAAGTTCCCCTAACAGGATGTAAGGTACCGCCAACCCCTTTGTGTTTTAAGCAAAAAGCCCGTAATACACGTAGACCACAAAGACAACTTTGATAACAGGGTCTCGAATCCTGGTCTCCTTGTCAGCCTTCTCAGATTCTAGCTTAAGAGTTCATACCTTCGCAATAGAAAACGGTTATCATTTAACCGACCTTTAACTACTCTACACCTCTTTCTTTTCTATAACTTCTCTACGACAATAATTGACTTGGAGCCAAGGTTTAACCGCGAGTGCTGGCACCTTGTTTAACACTCCTAGTTGTGCTCTAACCGCCACACTGTTTCCAGCTTAATTCAATTTTCCTCACTGGAGACGGGATTCCTCATATATTTTTTATTAATAAAATTTTTACAACTTATACTTCCACAACCTCCTATAGACGCACTTCCACACAGCTATAATACCTTCTTTTTAACACAATTAAAGTTGACCGTAGAAACTTTACTCCCTCCTCTCTTCAAATTCCATGTATAATTTAAAACGAAGCCAACTTCCGACCAGGGGCCAACCGCTT